TCCATTTAATTTGAATTGGTATTTTCTCCATCATAATTATTGTGAGGAAATGTCTACAATAATTAGTCTTGGGCAGTTTATTTGTGAAAATTTATGTATAGCCACAAATGGACCACACCTAAAATCAGGTCAAGTTTTAATTGTTCAAGTTGGCTCTGTAGTAATAAGATCAGCTAAGCCGTATTTGGCTACTCCAGGAGCAACTGTTCATGGGCATTATGGAGAAATCCTTTCTGAAGGAGATACATTAGTTACATTTATATATGAAAAATCGAGATCTGGTGATATAACGCAGGGTCTTCCAAAAGTGGAACAAGTGTTAGAAGTGCGTTCGATTGATTCAATATCGATGAACCTAGAAAAGAGAGTTGAGGGTTGGAACACGCGTATAACAAGAATTCTTGGAATTCCTTGGGGATTCTTAATTGGTGCTGAGCTAACTATAGTGCAAAGTCGTATCTCTTTGGTTAATAAGATTCAAAAGGTTTATCGATCCCAGGGGGTGCAAATCCATAATAGACATATCGAAATTATTGTACGTCAAATAACATCAAAAGTGTTGGTTTCAGAAGATGGAATGTCTAATGTTTTTTTACCCGGCGAACTTATTGGATTGTTACAAGCGGAACGAACGGGGCGTGCTTTGGAAGAAGCGATCCGTTATCGAGCTATCTTATTGGGAATAACGAGAGCATCTCTGAATACTCAAAGTTTTATATCTGAAGCAAGTTTTCAAGAAACCGCTCGAGTTTTAGCAAAAGCAGCTCTCCGGGGTCGTATCGATTGGTTGAAAGGCCTGAAAGAGAACGTTGTTCTGGGGGGGATGATACCCGTTGGTACCGGATTCAAAGGATTAGTGCATTGTTCACGGCAGAATAACAATATTCTTTTGGAAACACAAAAAAAGAATTTATTCGGGGGGGATGAGAGATATTTTCTTACACCACAGAGAATTATTTGACTTTTTCATTTCAAAGACTTTACATGATACATCAGAACATTCATTTCGAAGATTTAATGAGTCCTAAGGAGCGGATTCTTTTCACTTTTAACTATTTGTGATCTTTTGATTTCTTAATGGTAAGAAAAGAAAGATAATAACGAATAGAAAGTAATGAATGGCCTGGATCGTATATCAATGACCAATCTCTGGTAGAAGAAAAGGTTCCATCGGAACAATTATTTATTTCAGGGCACTTCGTCTCTTTTTTTATAAAAAAAAAGAGGAAGTATGGGGAGAAATGGAAAGAAGATATTGGAATATCAATTTGGAAGAGATGATGAAAGCAGGAATTCATTTTGGTCATGGTACTAGGAAATGGAATCCTAGAATGGCACCTTATATCTCGGCAAAACATAAAGGTATTCATATTACAAATCTTACTCGAACTATTCGTTTTTTATCAGAAGCTTGTGATTTAGTTTTTGATGCAGCACGTAGGGGAAAACAATTCTTAATTGTTGGTACCAAAAATGAAGTAGCGGATTTAGTAGCATGAGCTGCAATAAGGGCCCGTTGTCATTATGTTAATAAAAAATGGCTCGGTGGTATGTTAACGAATTGGTCTACTACAGAAACGAGACTTCATAAGTTCAGAGATTTGAGAACAGAACAAAAGACGGGGAGACTCAACCGTCTTCCCAAAAGAGATGCCGTTATCTTGAAGAGACAATTATCACGTTTGCAAACGTATCCGGGCGGGATTAAATATATGACGGGGGTACCTGATATTCTAATCATCGTTGATCCGCAAGAAGAATATATGGTTCTTCGAGAATGTATCACTTTGGGAATTTCAACAATTTGTTTAATCGATACAAATTGTGACCCCGATCTTGCAGATATTTCGATTCCAGCAAACGATGACGCTATAGCTTCAATCCGATTAATTCTTAACAAATTAGTATTTGCAATTTGTGAGGGTTGTTCTAGCTATATACGAAATCCTTGATTAATAATAAGATAAATAAATTATTTTGGTAACTACATAGATTTATGGAATCGGTTACTCTTCTTGAATCGCACAAAAGAAAAGAAATAAAAAAAACTGTGGATATTATGTGATTTGCGGGTATTCAAAATAGATAATTAGAATTAAAGTATACAAGTCGAAAAGGAGAGGGTTGAATCAAAATAATTCTTTTTAAAGTTCGATTTTTGTCAGAGGGCAATATGAATGTTATAGCATGTTCCATCAACACACTAAAAGGGTTATACGATATATCCGGTGTGGAAGTAGGCCAACATTTCTATTGGCAAATAGGAGGTTTCCAAGTCCATGCCCAAGTACTTATGACTTCTTGGGTTGTAATTGCTATCTTATTAGGTTCAGCCCTTATAGCTGTTCGGAATCCACAAACCATTCCGACTGCCGGTCAAAATTTCTTCGAATATGTCCTTGAATTCATTCGAGACGTGAGCAAAACTCAGATTGGAGAAGAATATGGTCCATGGGTTCCCTTTATTGGAACTATGTTTCTATTTATTTTTGTTTCTAATTGGTCAGGTGCTCTTTTACCTTGGAAAATAATACAGTTACCCCATGGGGAGTTAGCTTCACCTACGAATGATATAAATACTACTGTTGCTTTAGCTTTGCTCACGTCAGTAGCATATTTCTATGCAGGTCTTTCTAAAAAGGGATTAGGTTATTTCAGTAAATACATTCAACCGACTCCAATTCTTTTACCCATTAACATTTTAGAAGATTTCACAAAACCTTTATCACTTAGCTTTCGACTTTTCGGGAATATATTGGCTGATGAATTAGTAGTTGTTGTTCTCGTTTCTTTAGTACCTTTAGTGGTTCCTATACCTGTCATGTTCCTTGGATTATTTACAAGCGGTATTCAAGCTCTTATTTTTGCAACTTTAGCGGCGGCTTATATAGGCGAATCTATGGAGGGCCATCATTGACTAGTTTTCGAAATAGTCTCTTTTTTTTAGCTTAGAATAACGCAATGTATGCGTAACTCACGATAATCGACTTAGGAAACATCAATATACAAATAGGAATAGACAAATACGGGATATACGACCAAGAGTCATAGAAAAAAATTAAGATATTGGGGAATTGTAAAAAAAGGAAAGAGATCTAAAAGATCTTTTTCCTAAAATTCATGTTTGGCTTTATTATATCATACTCCCCGCGAATGAATATTCTCATTCTATTATTTTGTTCATTCAATTCCCAGGAGTCATGATTTGAATACGAATTCTATAGTATAATAGTATCACTATTTACACGGTGTGTGATTAAAAAAAAGAAAAGAAAGATGCTTTATAGAACGATTCCCATTTCAGTTGATTTTATTCAATTCAATGATTGACCAAAAGAAAATATTCAAAAATTGAATGACCTTACCGCAATCAAATACTTATATTTATTTCTCTGCAATGATTCGATCGAATGAATTCTGCTATTTCGATTGTAGCCATGTTAGATAATGATAAATAAAAGAAATAGCAGAATTTACAAAAAATGAGATTCATAAAAAATGGGGTGATTGGGAGAGGGGGACAGAATTGGGATCTCTAGAATACGATTTACTTTAAGAGTTTGAATCTAAGATATGAATAGTTGGTTTACGTTATGGAAGAAGGACATGTATATGTGATATTAGATATTGCTAGTTATATATCAACTAAAGATACGCCCTACTATTGTGAACTTAGATAGAGATTCCAATAGAAATTCTTCGGTTTCGTCTTTGCCTGTGAATTGAATGTGAATGAATAAAGCGAGGAAATAAAGAAAACTAACGAACGAAGAATTCAAAAAAGGTTCGGAAAGAAGAAATGGAAGAACAAAACAAAAGTTGTATGGATTCACAAAAATCCTGTGGATCAGAACTAAAAAAGAGATATCGAAGTAGCTTTGATGGTTCAATAATAATATTATTATTACTTAAATTCCGAGTTCTTAGTTACTTCGACTGGATGAATCTTAGCAATGGAATAATTAAGTCATAATTCATTGGACGATTATATCATTAACTATTTCTTTATTTTCTTTATTTTAGTGCGAGGAACTTATCATGAATCCACTGATTTCTGCCGCTTCTGTTATTGCCGCTGGGTTGGCCGTCGGGCTTGCTTCTATTGGACCTGGAGTTGGGCAAGGTACTGCTGCGGGTCAAGCTGTAGAAGGTATCGCGAGACAACCCGAGGCGGAGGGAAAAATACGGGGTACTTTATTGCTTAGTCTGGCTTTTATGGAAGCTTTAACAATTTATGGACTGGTTGTAGCATTAGCGCTTTTATTTGCGAATCCTTTTGTTTAATCCTATAAATATGCAAATTACGTATTTTTTTGTCGTATTTAAAGACCTGTGTTCCTTGCTTTTTCGAATTATATCAAGATGGAATTCCTACAATTACTTATTCGTTGGGATAATAATCCATGGGCAGGATTGATTTGAGGATGAAGAATTCGCATAAGCCATAAGCCATAAGCAGACCGACTCGCTTTCTTCTTTACCCTTCTTCGTCTAGGAGAAACCCCCTTTTCTTTTTTTAAGGAGTGTTGCAACAAACTCGATTTTTCGCAATTGACATGCGAGCGGGTCCCTAAGTACGATTCTTATTGGGAATTTCCAAGTTCTTTTTTTTTTTTAGTCTATATAAAAGAGGAGATAATATGAAAAATATAACCGATTCTTTCGTTTCCTTGGTTCGCTGGTCATTTGCCGGGAGTTTCGGGTTTAATACCGATATTTTAGCAACAAATCCAATAAATCTAAGTGTAGTGCTTGGTGTATTGATCTTTTTTGGAAAGGGAGTGCGTGCGAGTTGTTTATTTCAAGAATAGGCTGGATCCAACCAGCTGTACCTTTTTTTTTATTATAACTAGACCAAAAAGGGTGCACGCTTCCGCGAATTACTTCGGAATCAATTTCAAATCATATTTAAGAACCATAGCATTTCGTGATTCATTGGTAAATTGACTTTGATTCTCTATCAACCAAACCAATAATGTGAGGTCATTAACATGGTTAAA